TACACCTATGGGTTCTATATTACAGGCCAACCCTACCATACTAGACTAGTACCAATAGGCCGCAAAGGGGAAGAGGCGCTACGCCTAGGAATCAACAACACGAAAACTTTGTTTAAAATTACCGCTTTTCCTTATCGGGATCGGGACTAAAAAGAATGGTTGGGATAACAAATATCCATCTCGTTGGTACTTTGGATACCCTTAGAACCATAGAAGACTGTTGAAGTGATTAATTCCTGGAAATTAAAGGGCGTTGAGAACAAAGAAATTGTTGGAGTTTACATTTTTATCTAGTACCAGTATCAACACGCGTGATGTTAAGAAAATATCTTTTGCAGAAAGGTTGGCTAGAGATTTCTTGTAAAAACGTTAGCCCCACTGAATTCATAATGAGAATATTTCAATCTTTTTTGATTCCATGTATTATTTTCATTATGCACATAGGGGAGGAGCCGTATGAGATGAAAATCTCATGTACGTTTCTGGAACGGAGAATTCTTTGAATCGAATGACGACCGTAACGAATGTCAGCTCAATCGGAAGGAAATTATGCGGAAGCTTTACAGAATTATTATGAAGCTATGCGACTAGAAATTGATCCCTATGATCGAAGCTATATACTCTATAACATAGGCCTTATCCACACAAGTAACGGAGAGCATACAAAAGCTTTAGAATATTATTTTCGGGCACTAGAACGAAACCCGTTCTTACCCCAAGCTTTTAATAATATGGCTGTGATCTGTCATTACGTGCGACTATCTCTACTATAGAAGGAAGAAAGAGCAAATACACTAATAAATACTAGAAAAAAAAAATAGGCTTTCTACATATGCATCGTGCAAAAAACGATTTTTATCAGCTGTAGCAAAGAAAGAAACTTCATAGAGTCGAAATATGAAGAAATAAATATGCCTAGATACTTTATTCTATGGATAAAGGATCTAATTGATAGAGGAAGCACCGTAAAGACCAATTCGCGAGGTTTTTGGCCGATGCCGATACAATAAGAACTGCTTATTTATGTCCATGATATGAAATCAAAATTAGGAATCAACTTCTGTAATAAAGTGGATCCCCTAAGGTATTGAGCAGCGGTGTAGCATCAGATCCCAAAGACAGTAAGTCTTTTCTTTCTTAGGAAGAAAAGACTTTTTCAAAGATTCTATATAAATTTTTAGACGAAACCGAGATAGGTACCTTTCAGAAAATTCTAACGATAGTAGAAATGCTTTTCTTTTATGTTATTCTTCTGACGGTGGGAGAAAAGATAAAATGAAAGCTGATTATTAATTTAATCAAAAGTCAAGTTTGAAACTAATGCTCATGAAATTAACCTCTTTTGGTTAGGATAAGAAATCTCATTCAATTCGATATAGTCGATTAAAAAAAACGGGGACACCAAAAAATTGATTGCCGAGCCGTATGAGGTGGGAAACTCTCAAGTACGGTTCTAAGGAAAGGAATTGACCCGCCTATTCCAACCGGGGAGAACAGGCCATTCGACAGGGAGATTCTGAAATTGCGGAGGCTTGGTTCAATCAAGCCGCCGAGTATTGGAAACAAGCTATCGCGCTCACTCCTGGTAATTATATTGAAGCGCAGAATTGGTTGAAGATCACGGGGCGTTTCGAATAAGAACTCTCTGTTTATTTATTTCGTTAGAATTTATATATCTATTTTTTTGTTATAGTTATAATTAATTGTTTGTTGGCCTCATCAGTTTTTAATAATAAGACCCTTTTTCTGGGAAGACCCAATCAAAGAATTTCATTATATCTTTTCTAAGGCCGTTCTATTTCGTCTGGTATTTCGTAGGGAGAAAGGATACATAGATACGGTAGAGAATTCATTTTTTTTTCTCCTATTCTATTAAAACTAATAAAAGTGACCCTCGAATGACCAAATATTATAGATATAGATCCTGGAATGTCTCTTATCTTTGTAATGACTAATGACTGCTCACGTTATTTGGAATTTGGAATAAAGTAATATGTTCTATGTAAGACAGAAAGTAGCTCCGTTTAGGGATTTCTAATTGAGATATGAATACACTGTGTAAAAAAATGGGTTTTTGACACCGGGAAAGGGTTTTCTAAAACTAAAAAAGATTAATAAGGTCCGTTGAGCACCTCATGGATATGTCATAATAGATCCGAACACTTGCCCTGGATCGACTTCCAGATCATAATTGCTCTAGTGAATAACTAAAGAAAATAAATAGATGGGAGATAGAAGTAGACGAGAAAAAGAGTAGAAGAGAAAGAGACTAATTATAAGCATCTCTCATAGGTTCACTAATGACTTGACTAACTGTTGGCGGGTTTCTTTGTATGTGTTGTCCGGAAAGAGGAGGACTCAATGATTATTCGTTCACCGGAACCAGAAGTCAAAATTTTGGTAGATAGGGATCCCATAAAAACTTCTTTCGAGGAATGGGCCAGACCGGGTCATTTTTCAAGAACAATAGCTAAGGGACCTGATACTACCACTTGGATCT